TCAAACAAAACCACCACAATATTGATATGGAATAGGAAATTGGAAACTTCGTAATTTTTTGATTCAATCTTATCTAAAGATACGAAAGAATAAAAATCAGAAAGCTATTCTTTGTGGTTATAATTAGAATGCCAAAAAATCAAGTCGACTCGCTTATCTTTATGTTGATCGTTATATGTTGATCGTTACAGGCCTCTTGAATCTTCTATTTACCTATTTCATTTTCTTTGATTTGTTAATTTGAGTTGTATATAATGCAGCTTTCCTTTTGTTTTCTTTATTATTGATAGGAATTTTCTTGTTAAGACCCTATGAATCAATTGAAACCTCAGATTCATACTAGAACCACGATGATTCAATAAAACCATCAAAGTAAGTCCAAAGATTTCATGAGTAAGAACCCTTGGATCACCATTTATTCAAGTTTGTGCTTTGAGCAAAATCAAAGCGGAAATAGGAAATTTGAAAAAAGAAAAATCTTGCAATTCAAAAATTTTCTAAAGAAAAAATTTTGAATCCGGCCGCGGGTTCTGAATATTAAGTATGAATCATAGTTCGAATACTTCGTGATCTATTTCATATATTCCGTGCTCCAGATACTAGAATGAATATCCAACGGGGTAAAACCATCTCTATCAAGACGACAGATCCATTCTCTGTACTATCAATAGGATCAATTAGAACAAGTCGCACACTCATATTCCGGAAATACAGAAACAAAAAAAATTTCGCGGTCGAACTACCAATCAACTAAAATAAAAATAAAAATCCGAGACCTAAATGCTTATTTAAAAGGTAGTATCTTGTAAATTGAATTCTAATTCATTGAAATTCCGTCCAGTAAAACGGACGAATTGTAAATCTCCAAAATAATAGACAGGAATATCGCAAATAGAGCCATTGCGATACCCATCAAAGGAGTAGTTCCCCATCCAGGAGCTACTTTACCATATTCCGAATTCAAAGGTTTCAATAACCCCCCTGCAGAAGTCATTTTTGGACGAGCTCTAGAACTACCCTCAACTGTTTGTGCAGCCATAAATCCTATTTTTTATTCATTGAGATCTGTTGACTTTGTATACCATTCCGTTGTAAATAAACGATCTTATCACGGATCCATTGTGATCTTGAAATTTTAGAATAATGGAAACAGCAACCCTAGTCGCCATCTTTATATCTGGGTTACTTGTAAGTTTTACTGGGTACGCCTTATATACTGCTTTTGGGCAACCCTCTCAACAACTAAGAGATCCATTCGAGGAACACGGGGACTAGTTTGAAGTCGAAGTAATGGGCCTCCCAATATTGGGAGGCCCATTACTTCAATTGAGATAATAAAAAAAAATTTCATTTTTTAGTTGGAACTTTAGGCGGTTCTCGAAAAAAGATAGCGAAAAAAATGATCCCGAGAGTCGAGACTAAGAGGAATGTATAAACCAATGCTTCCATAAATTCGATCGTGGTTTCCAATTATAGCTTCCATACCTGTTTATTTGGGATCATCTCCCGGATTAACGAAAAAAAAAATAACAAATCAAAATAGAAGCAGAAGCGATAAACCCAAAATAGCGGAGCAGTGCTGCATCAGACTACCTGTCTTCTTGTAGTTGGATCTCCAAGTTTTTGGAATACTCCAAATTCCACTTGAGCATCCAAATCCGGGTCAATACCAGCAAAAACATCTCTGAACAAGGTTCTAGCACCATGCCAAATGTGTCCGAAGAAGAAAAGCAGAGCAAATGAAGCGTGTCCAAAAGTAAACCAGCCCCTTGGACTGCTACGAAAAACACCGTCGGATTTCAAAGTAGCACGATCTAATTCAAAAATTTCACCCAATTGAGCACGTCGAGCATATTTTTTCACAGTAGCAGGATCACTATAACTCACTCCATTCAGTTCGCCACCATAGAACTCAACGGTTACACCTACTTGTTCGACACTATATTTCGATTCTGCCCTTCGAAAAGGAACGTCGGCTCTAACAATTCCATCTCCGTCTACCAAAACAACTGGAAATGTTTCAAAAAAAGTAGGCATACGACGTACAAAAAGTTCACGCCCTTCTTTATCTCTAAAGATAGGGTGCCCTAACCACCCGACAGCTATTCCATCCCCGTTATCCATTGAACCCGCTCTGAATAATCCCCCTTTCGCAGGATTATTTCCGATGTAATCATAAAAAGCTAATTTTTCAGGAATTTTAGACCAAGCTTCTGATAAACTTTGATTTTCGGCTAGTCCAGCACTGACTCTTCGATATATTTCTTGCTGAAAGTATCCCTGATCCCATTGATAACGGGTGGGCCCAAATAATTCGATGGGAGTAGTTGCTGAACCATACCACATAGTTCCAGCAACAACAAACGCTGCAAAAAAGACAGCAGCGATGCTGCTGGAAAGAACGGTTTCAATATTGCCCATACGTAATCCTTTGTATAGGCGTTGAGGTGGGCGGACACTAAGATGGAATAAGCCTGCTAATATGCCCAATGTCCCTGCTGCAATATGATGAGAGGCTATTCCTCCTGGAACAAAAGGATCAAAACCTTCCACACCCCATGCTGGATTTACAGATTGTACCCTTCCAGTTAGTCCATACGGGTCGGACACCCATATTCCAGGACCATACAATCCTGTTACATGAAATGTCCCAAAACCAAAGCAAGCCACTCCTGAGAGAAATAAATGAATTCCAAAGATTTTAGGCAAATCCAAAGAGCGTTTTCCCGTACGGTCATCAACAAATATTGCTAGATCCCAATACACCCAATGCCAGATAGCTGCCAAGAAGCACAAGCCCGAAAACACAATATGTGCCCCGGCTACACCTTCGTAACTCCAAATACCCGGATTCGTTACTGTCCCCCCCGTAATACTCCAACCGCCCCACGACTCGGTTATTCCTAAACGAGTCATGAAGGGTATAACGAACATGCCTTGTCTCCACATTGGATCAAGAACTGGATCGGAGGGATCAAAAACAGCTAATTCATATAGAGCCATTGAACCGGCCCAACCCGCAACCAGGGCTGTATGCATTATATGGACAGCAATCAAACGACCGGGATCATTCAATACGACGGTATGAACACGATACCAAGGCAAACCCATGGGACTACCCCTTTATTAATAAAAAATAGACACTATGTAACTTTATTGCATTAAAAAAAACTATGCTATGCGCCCTCCCTTCTTTTCTTTTTTCAGGGAATTATCTCGAAAAAAGGATTAATATTAATATTTGTTCTATTCTATTAGTAATAATGGAAGAGTTCGGTTCGTAGGAAAAAAGACAAGCAGATCTATTCTATACTCGATAAGTACCAATACGCAATGGGGGCCGATTCACTTTTCTATGAGCAAATGCATCTATATTTGGTCATCATTCAAAAGACCTATTCGTAAGAATTTTCCTTTATTTTATGAACTTAGTCAATCGATATATAAACTAAGACAACAGCCAATATTATTCAGACAAGAAGCTTATTATTACGCTTCCACATCAAAGTGAACTAGAGTACTTAATTTTATTTTTATGCCTATTGGTGTTCCAAAAGTACCTTATAGAAGTCCTGGGGACAAACATCCATCTTGGGTTGACATATAGTGCGACTTGTCAGATCTATTGGGTCATATGGGATTTCCCCATTCTCTCCCCCGATCGAGATATCCTCTGTTTCGCCCATAAAATTTGATTGAATTCTCAAAAATTTGTAGCGTGAAATGCAATGAAGTGCAATTAGATCTATTTCGTGAGGAGGTATCCAGCTTAATATTAGCAATAAATCAATTTTATGGTCGTCTTGGCTGGACCAAAAAAAAATAAGGTATCCAGGCTCCGTTTAGCAAAAACCAATTGGTAATATATCTATGATTATTACTTATACCAGAAATGATTCCATTTAGAACTTTATTCGAAATAGGAGTGATCTCAAACCAAACTGTTAATCAGCGGATCAAACTGTTAATAAATAATCAACGGAATAATAAATATGATGAATACGTCAAATATTGGGCGGAAGACATGAAAGAAATGAATTCAAAAAAAGGGGGGGAAGTCATAACAAAAAAGAGACGTGGTATTGGGGCCATTTGTCCTATATGTGCAAATAAAAATCGGGCGGATCCTTACTCGGAGTAGAGCATAAACCTAAAAAATTGGAAGAAGCCCAGTCAATTCAGGAACAAGAAAAAGGCATCGTTATTTTTGGATTGGATCGCGATGAAAAAATACATCAATGAAAAGTAAGTTCAATAAGTCGATAAGTTTAGTGAATTGCTTTTTTATATTAGAATTAGAATATAATAGGTATAGGAAAACCGGCTAAACTCATCGTTCTTGAAAAATGAAAGAAAAGCCCCCTCGATAGAAGGAGCCTGCTAGCAAAAAAGAAAGGAAAAGGGCTGGGAGCTACACATTGATTTTTGTTTCGCAAGTTTTGTCGAACCGTATGCATCAAAAGATGCCTGTACGGCTCCGAAGGGATACAGTTTTATCCTAATCAACCGACTTTATCGAGAAAGATTACTTTTTTTAGGTCAAATGGTTGAGAGTGATATCTCGAATCAACTTATTGGTATTATGGTATATCTCAGTATAGAGAACGAGACCAAGGATTTGTATTTATTTATCAACTCTCCTGGCGGATGGGTAATACCCGGAATAGCAATTTATGATACTATGCAATTTGTGCGACCAGATGTACAGACAATATGCATGGGATTGGCCGCCTCCATGGGGTCTTTTCTCCTGGCCGCAGGAGCAAGTACCAAACGTCTAGCATTCCCTCACGCTTGGCGCCAATGAGTTTTTTATTTGAGAGAAAAAAAAAGACTATGCCTTCGCCATATTAATTTTTAAGATTAAGTAAAAATAGCATGGCACTTCAAATTCGATATGAAAATTGTTAGTGTTTTTTTTTTTTTTCAAAATATTAATATTAGATTATGTATCGAAGCAGTAGTATGAGAGAAAGGAGTGGTATTCCGAGTTTATCTTACCTATCATAGGCCTATTGCAGCGTCACAAATTTTTTTCACGCCGGAAGGTTATTAATAATATTTATGGTATGAAAGAGTACGAAAAAAAAAAAAGACACTTTGGGATTGCTGAATCACAAACGAAAAAAATAGATAAAGCAACGGAGCCATCATAGTATTTTTGAACTCCTAAAAAAAAGAAGGGTGGTAATTGGATCATTTACCGATCTGGGTATAACCAATTTTTCCCCTTGTTTGATGAAAGGTAAAAAGCAAATTCCATTAATCCCATCGGCGAGCCGTATGCAATGCAAAAAAAATGCCCGTACGGTTGTTCAATTCTATCTTTTTCTTTATCTCTTCCACTCGGCTAATCGTGCGAGATAAAGGAACCTTTTTTTAGGTTCTAATAATCATCAGGGTCATGATCCATCAACCTTTTGGCGCTTTTTATGGGTCACAAACGGGAGAATTTATCCTGGATACGGAAGAACTACTGAGACTGCGCGAAATCCTTACAATGGTTTATGTACAAAGATCGGGCAAGCCCTTATGGGTTGTATCCGAAGACATGGAAAGGGATACTTTTATGTCAGCAACAGAAGCCCAAGCTCATGGAATTGTTGATCTTGTAGCGGTTAGATAAAACATAGCAGTGACTCCTTAAGGGTTTAATAGAATATTAAATATAAACAGAAGAAATTCATAATCATATGGTTAGGATCAATCTAAACCAACCCATAATGGATAATTCAGCGTGCCAACTATTAAACAACTTATTAGAAACCCAAGACAGCCAATCAAAAACGTTACAAAATCCCCCGCTCTTGTGGGATGCCCTCAGCGCCGAGGAACATGTACAAGGGTGTATGCGCGACTCGTTTCAATCATGGGCTGAGACAAAACAAAAGAAAGAAAACATTTTTGAAGTATGAACGATCAGTACCAGTGAATCGGATAGAATGGAAGAAGAAGAACTGCGTTCACTAGCTAAAAAAAAAAAATAGATCTATCATATCTTTCTATTGTGTATGAAATTTATGGTTTCCACTGACGCAAATTCAACCGCCTCAATTTGCAATTTAAGGTGAGAAAGAATTCCCCATTGGTAACAAATAGTTACCCATTAAGCGGGGGAAATACTATAAAAAAAGCAGAAAGATTATCTTTCTACTCTTGCAAGAACGGACTAACAGGGCCAGCTACCCCATCAATCTTCATAATTAAATACCGTTACTGTATAAGGTCTATCTCGTTATGAAAGACCTATTACTAGAAAATTCATGGGTAGAGCCTAAGAGTGGTAACTGTACAAGTTACCAATAGAATTGATTAAATTAAGGAAGTGGCTCCGGTGTATAGAGAGGGCCTCACCGTTTAAGAAGTAATCATAGAGACGACGGAACCCACAATTTCTTTATCGATTTAGTACTTTCTTTTTACTATTTTATTTCCAATGCCTCTAAAAAAGTTAAAAGAGTGGTCGGTAAGGTTCGAGTAGCAAAAGCCATTGGAATTTTGATTTTATAAATTGGAAGAGTCCGTTTTGTTATTAATAGACTAGTAAAGGAGAAAAGAATAACTGAAAGAAAGGAAATCAATTAGTTATTCATCAAAGTTTCATTTATTCAATGACCAGAATTAGACGAGGATATATAGCTCGGAGACGTAGAACAAAAATGCGTTTATTTGCATCAAGCTTTCGTGGGGCTCATTCAAGACTTAGTCGAACAAGTACTCAACAGAAAATAAGAGCTTTGGTTTCGGCTCGTCGTGATAGAGATAGACAAAAAAGGGATTTTCGTCGTTTGTGGATCACTCGAATAAATGCAGTAATTCGCGTAAATATTGTATCTTTTATTTATAGTAGATTAATACACAATCTGTATAAGGCGCAGTTGGTTCTTAATCGAAAGATACTTGCACAAATAGCTATATCAAATAGGAATTGTCTTTATATGATTTCCAATGAGATCCTAAAAAAAGGAAATTGGAAGGAGTCCAGTCTAATTTTTAAACGGAGTTCTCTGGAGAATGAACTCCAGGAAGGTAGAGTAGAAATAATATGATAAAGTCGTCAAAATGAGCGAACACGCTAAATAAAAAAAGATTTTTTTATTCTTCTTACCCATTACCCAATTTTTTTTCTTACGACACGACTACTTCTCGGATTTTTTGAACAAAACGTCCATCTGGGTTTGAGTTCCGATTGGAATTTTGATTTAATTGAAGAGTAAGCCTATTTTTTTCTGGTTCGAAGACCTGGAGTTCTAGTGATCGACCCACTTCTTTCAAATTGTTTGTCATTATTAAGAAAAGGTAACGAAGATAAAATACGAGCTTGCTTTATAGCAATAGTAATTAATCGTTGTTCTTTTAAGGTCAATCTATTCACCCGTCTAGATAATATTTTTCCTTGTTCACTAAGAAATCGATTAATTAAAGTCATGTTTCTATAATCAATTCGATCCCCCGATACAATCGGGGGCAAACGCCTACGAAAAGATCGCTTGGTTTTAAGAAAGAGTCGCTTGGTTTTATCCATAATTTGTTTATTCCTTATCTATAAAATCCCATTTCGATGAAATCTAAAAATGAGTTATAGAATCAATTAGAAGATTTGGTTTGTCTCTATTTATTTATTTGTTTTTATTTCGATATATGAAATAATATAGATATATATCTATATTATTTTTTCATGTTACTTGCAATAGTGACACACAACCACGCGGTTCGACTCTAGCTATTTTTTTATCTCCCCATGAAGTGTATGTTTGTAACAATAGAGACAGAATTTTCTCAATTCCAATCGACTAGGTGTATTGTTTCGATTCTTTTGAGTAATATATCTGGAAATACCCCTTAATTCCTTATTAACACCGTTTCGAACACAACTAGTACATTCCAAAATAACCCTTACTCGGACATCTTTACCCTTGGCCATGGCCCTCCTTTGGGTTTTTGATTCACCCAACTTTTCTATTTTCCGACCCGAACGGAATAAGAAACAAGGGACAAAAAAATAAAAGTTATTAACCACTCAAAAAAAAATTCCTAAATAAAGATTTTATTGCAATCAATATAGTAAATAAATAGGAAATAATAAGTAATACAAAAATTGCTAACTAGATTGCTAATCTCAGTACACATTTAAGTATCGTGTAATGTAGGCTACTCTTATACTTGCCGCATTTCCATTTCTGTTTTCTTTTCACTGTCTATTTTCTTTTAACTGGATATTTAAATTAATTGGAGCCTGAACCCGAGTTTCGCTGAGGTTGAAGTCCCATTTTTCTTTCGCCTTCCTCCTTTATTCTATCTATTTAATTGTAAAAAAAAAAAAAAAGAAAAGAGGGAAAGAGAGATTAGTCACAAATATTTGATTTTAGCTCTAATCTTCTTCACTCTGTTCCAGTTCAATAACTAGAATGAAAAAAAAGGAAATGTCAATGCGTCCGGGAATAAACGATTAATTTCTATCAATAACCCTGCTAAAGACCCGAACCATAGAGTACTTAGTACCGGTGCCACGGAAAGATATGTTTTTAGATCTCGCATTGAAAATCCTCCTTCTTTTTTGTTTTTTTATTCCCTATTGTAATAGATTATGGTAAGAGATGTATATGGAGTTAAAGGCCACTTGTATTTGTGCGCGGAATCCTTAATTCAAATTGAAATGTGCAATGATTCAGTGGATAAGATTTTTTTCTTTTTTTTTTTTCTTAAAGTAGAAAAAAGGTCCGCTTTACGCCTGAAAATTCCCAAGAAAAATAATTATTTATTATTATTATATGTTATATGATATGAGACCAAAAACAAGAAAAGGCAAGATCCATTTTGCATATCAATAGAGGGAATAGGATGTGGAAAACAAGATGTGGATTCTTTACAATGATACTGTAGACCATTCAAAGGGATGTAGCGCAGCGTGGTAGCGCGTTTGTTTTGGGTACAAAATGTCACGGGTTCAAATCCTGTCATCCCTACCAATTACCGCTCAAAGCAGCAGCAGTAACGCAAGATCCTTTTCTTTTAGATCGATTTATAATTTTGACATACATAATCTTTCATTTTATGATATATGATAGTATACACATACAAGAATTGTTGGGGTAAAAAAATATACTTTTTACTTATTTCCAGTCTTTTCTTTTCCGTTGTGATAAGAAAGCGCTCTTAGTTCAGTTCGGTAGAACGTGGGTCTCCAAAACCCAATGTCGTAGGTTCAAATCCTACAGAGCGTGATTCCGTTCTTCTTGTCTTAGATCGAAAATCACACACGTTGAACTGAAATAATTGAACAGCAATCCGAAATCCGAATTTGACCCTGTCCTGACCCCTCCTCGGATTAAATTAAAGAAAGGAGGGGGTCAGTTAAGAAAAGAGATGTTAATTAATCAAAGGTCCAACTGATCACCACGTCTGTATTGTAAATATGCGGTTACGAATAATCCAGCCAAAGTAATAGGAATTAGACCTAAGACGATTCCAAATAGAAAGACTTCAATCATTTGAATTTTATTTCTTTTTTTTTGAAAGGTTAAAAAGAGGGGTAATATCTATCCCTAAATAATAATCCGTCTTGCCTAGGAATCTCAATAACCAATAATTCGGAATTAACGTGGTACAGCAAGGAACTGGACAATATGTGAAATACCACAGAAAGATTTATTTTTATGAATTATTCATTCAATTAATTTCAAATAAGTCAATTAATTTCAAATAAGTCCTATCTTACTCAGACCAATAAATAGAGCCGAGGTTATAGTTAAAGCTGCTAGGAGAAAACCAAAATAACTAGTTATAGTAGGCATGACGGAGCTAAAGGAAATATGTTCTTTTTATACATATGTTTATAAAGCACTTCCCTAAGTTTCAACTTTACGAGGATAAGCAAAAATACCCTACCAATTGAAAGACTCCCTTCAATTGAAAGTTTTTGATTCTTCAAGTATTCTCGAAGGTACTAACAAAAATGAGTGGCAGGGATAAAAAAAGAAAAAAATGCATCGTCTTTTAC